AGTAATAGTGATGAAGTGGAAGAAATAGCTTTGATACGTTACTCACAACAATCGGATTTTCGTCGGGATATAATCAAAGGATCCATGCGTGCTCAAAGACGTAAAACAGTTACTTGGGAAATGTTTCAAGCAAATGTGCATTCCCCACTTTTTTTGGATCGAATAGACAAAACATTTTTTTTCTCTTCTTTTGATATATCTGAAATGAGAAATCTCATTTTTAGGAATTGGTTGAGAAGAGAACCAGAATTGAAAATTTCCGAATGTGAAGAGGAAGAGACAAAAGAAAAGGCGAAAAAATACGAGGAAAAGAAAGAGGAAAATGAACGGATACGGATAGCAATATCCGAAACTTGGGATACCATTATATTTGCTCAATCAATAAGAGGTTCGATGTTAATAACCCAATCTTTTCTTAGAAAATACATTATATTGCCTTCATTGATAATAGCTAAAAATATTGGCCGTATATTATTATTCCAATTCCCCGAGTGGTACGAGGATTTGAAAGAATGGAATAGAGAAATGCATGTTAAATGCACCTATAATGGTGTTCAATTATCAGAAACAGAATTTCCCAAGGATTGGTTAACAGACGGTATTCAGATAAAGATTCTATTTCCTTTCTGTCTGAAACCCTGGCGAAAGTCTAAGGTACGATCTCATGATAGGAATCTAATGAAAAAAAAAGGAAAAAAAGACAATTTTTGTTTTTTAACAATCTGGGGAATGGAAGCGGAGCTTCCCTTCGGTTCTCCCCGAAAACGACCTTCTTTTTTTGAACCCATTTATAAAGAACTCGAAAAAAAAATTCGAAAAGTAAAAAATAAATTTTTTCGAGTTTTAAAAGTTTTCAAAGAAAGAAAAAAATGGTTTCTGAAAGTTAGGAAAGAAAAAACAGGATGGATCATCAAAATAGTTCTAATTATAAAACGAATAATGAAAGAATTTGAAAAAGTAAACCCAATTTTCTTATTTGAATTGAGTAAAGTGAAAGTATATGAACCGAATGAAAAGAGAAAAGATTACAAAACTAGTAATAAGATTACTCGCGAATCGACCATTCAAATTCGATCTATGAGTTGGACAAATTATTCACTCATAGAAAAAAAAATGAAAGATCTTGCTGATAGGACACTCACAACGAGGAATCAAATAGAACAAATCACAAAAGACAATAAAAAAAGAATTCGAATTTGTGATGATAAAAGATTGGAATCGCGTAAAGATATTTGGCAGATACTCAAAAGACAATATATCCGATTAATACGTAAATCACATTATTTTATGAAATCTTTCATTGAAAAAATATACATAAATATCTTGCTATGTACCATTACTATTTTCAGGATCAATGTACAACTTTTCTTTGAATCAAAAAAAAAAATTATCAAAAAATCTACCATTTACAAGGATGAAACAAATCTAAATACAATGAACTTTATTTCGACTATAAAAAAGTCGTTTTCTAATACTAATATTCTTATTACTAAAATTAGTAATAATAACTCAAATATTTATTACAACCTATCCTCCTTGTCTCAAGCATATGTATTTCATATATTATCACAAACCCAATTACTTAACAAGTATCACTTGAGATCTGTACTTCAATATGACGGGACCTATCCATTTCTTGGGGATACAATTAAGGATTATTGTATGGCACGAGGAATATTTGATGCCAAATCAAGGTACAAGAAAATTCCTAAGTCTGGAATGAATGAATGGAAAAACTGGTTAAAGGGTCATTATCAATACAATTTATCTCAGACCAAATGGTCTCGATTAGTACCGCAAAAATGGCGAAATAAAGTCAATAAACGTCATATGATTCAAAATAAAGACTCAATAAAATTGGATTCATATAAAAAAGAAAAAGACCAATTAATTCATTACATGAAACAAAATTATTATGCAGTGGATTCATTGACGAGTCAAAAAGAAAAATTAAAAAAACACTACGGATATGATCTTTTATCACATGAATATATGAATTATGGGAATAGGGAGGACTCATATATTTATGGATCAACATTACAAGTAAATAGGGACCCAGAAATTCCATATAATTTCAATACAATGAAACCTGAATCATTTTATATATTGGTAAGTATAGTTATTAGTGATTACCTAGAGGAAGGATATATTATTGATATGGATCAAAATATTGATAGAAAATATTTGGATTGTAGAATTCTTCATTTTTCTATTAGAAAAAATATTGATATTGAGACCTGGACCAATGCGCATATCGACACCAAGATTAATAAAAATACTAAGAATGAAACTAATAATTATCCTAAAATGGAAAAAAAAAAACTTTTTGATTGGATGGGAATGAATCAAGAAAGGTTATATCGTACCATATCAAATCCAGAACCTTGGTTCTTCCCAGAATTTGGGCTACTTTTTAATGCATATAAGATTAAACCACGGATCATACCAATTCAATTACTTCTTTTGAATTTGCATTTCTATGAAAATATTAGTCAATCTAAAAACATCAACTTAGATCAAAAAAAGAATCCTCATATATCATCTAATCAAAAAGAATATCTTGAATTCGAAAATTCCAACCAAGAAAAAAACGAACAACAAGGCCAAGGAGATCTTAGATCAGATCTACGAAAACAAAACAAAAAAAAAGATGTTGAAGAAAATTACACGAAATCAGAAATTAAAAAACGTAGAAAGAAAAAACAATCCAAAAACAACAAAGAACTAGATTTTTTCTTGAAAAAATATTTCCTTTTTCAATTAAGATGGGATGACTCCTTGAATCAAAGAATGATCGATAATATCAAGGTATATTGTCTCCTACTTCGACTGATAAATACAAAGGAAATTGCTATATCCTCGATTCAAAGAGGAGAGATGTGTCTGGATGTAATGCTGATTCAAAAGGATCTAGCTCTTACAGAACTGATAAAAAAAGGAATATTGATTGTCGAACCAATTCGTCTATCTATAAAAAGGGGTGTAAAATTGATTATATATCAAACCATAGGTATTTCATTGATCGATAAGAACCAAACTAATGGAAAATACATAAAAAAAAGATATGTTGATAAGAAAAGTTTCGATAGATCCATTGGACGATATAACAATATGCTTGTGAATGGAGACAAAAATCATTATGATTTTCTTGTTCCCGAAAATATTCTATCTCCTAGACGTCGTAGAGAATTGAGAATTCGAATTTGTTTCAATTCCTGGAATTGGAATGTCGTGGATAGAAATCCAGTATTTTGCAATGAAAACAACATAAAAAACTACAGACAATTTTGGAATGAGCATCTTAATACAGATGCAAATAAATTCACTAAATTCAAATTGTTTCTTTGGCCCAATTACCGATTAGAAGATTTAGCTTGTATGAATCGTTATTGGTTTGATACCAATAATGGCAGTCGATTCAGTATGTCAAGGATACATATGTATCCGCGATTCAGAATTATCTAATGATATATTTCCTACCTATCCATATAGATAAAAGCCAAAAAAAAAGATGTACGCATATATTGTGTTACATTCTAGTACATGATACTGATTTAATAGCGTATCCATTCAACTGGATCTAGGAAGAAATTTGCAGAATCTTTTTAGATACAAAGAAATCATTCTCTTTCGTGAATGCAGAAACATCCTTTTCTATCTAAATCCAATTTTCAATTCGATTTGGATAAAGTCAAAAAGTAGTATATGAATAAATCCAAATTTTTTTCTCTACCAGATTAAAATGACTGGCATAATAATTATTATTTTTACCGATCGGTAAAATCCATGAAAAAGAAAGAAAAAGAGAAAAAAATTTTTTTATGATCAAAAATTCATTCATCTCAGTTATTTCACAAGAAGAAAAAGAAGAAAACAAGGGATCTGTTGAATTTCAAGTATTCAGTTTCACCAATAAGATACGGAGACTTACTTCACATTTGGAATTGCACAAAAAAGATTTTTTATCGCAAAGAGGTCTACGAAAAATTCTGGGAAAACGTCAACGACTGCTGACTTATTTGTCAAAGAAAAATAGAGTACGTTATAAGAGATTAATTGGTCAGTTGGATATTCGGGAGCCTAAAACTCATTAATTTCAAGATTCGTTTGAATTTTTTTTATTAGTTATTAGATTTTGCATTTTAATGAACCTCGTTTTGAGAAATTCAGGAAATAATGAATCGGGGAAGAAAAGATATGACTGTACCGGATACAAGAAAGGGTCTCATGATAATCAATATGGGTCCTCACCACCCATCAATGCATGGTGTTCTTCGACTGATCGTTACTCTCGACGGTGAAGATGTTATTGACTGTGAACCCATATTGGGCTATTTACACAGAGGAATGGAAAAAATAGCGGAAAACCGAACAATTATACAATATCTGCCTTATGTAACACGTTGGGATTATTTAGCTACTATGTTCACAGAGGCAATAACGGTAAATGCACCAGAACAGTTGGGAAATGTTCAAGTACCTCAAAGAGCGAGCTATATAAGAGTAATTATGCTAGAGCTGAGTCGTATAGCTTCTCATTTGTTATGGCTTGGACCTTTTATGGCGGATATCGGTGCACAGACTCCTTTTTTCTATATTTTCAGAGAGAGGGAATTGCTATATGATTTATTCGAAGCTGCTACGGGTATGCGAATGATGCATAATTATTTCCGTATCGGAGGAGTAGCTGCCGATCTACCTCATGGCTGGATAGATAAATGTTTGGATTTCTGCGATTATTTTTTAACAGGAGTTGCTGAATATGAAAAACTTATTACGCGGAATCCCATTTTTTTGGAACGAGTTGAAGGAGTGGGCATTATTGGCGGGGAGGAAGCAATAAATTGGGGCTTATCAGGACCAATGTTACGAGCTTCTGGAATCCCATGGGATCTTCGTAAAGTTGATCATTATGAGTGTTACAATGAATTCGATTGGAAAGTCCAATGGCAAAAAGAAGGAGATTCATTAGCTCGTTATTTAGTACGAATAGGTGAAATGACGGAATCCATAAAAATTATTCAACAGGCTATAGAAGGGATTCCCGGGGGGCCCTATGAGAATTTGGAAGTCCGACGCTTTGATAGAGCAAAAAATTCTGAATGGAATGATTTTGAATATAGATTCATTAGTAAAAAACCTTCACCCAATTTTGAATTGTCGAAACAAGAACTTTATATGAGAGTAGAAGCCCCAAAAGGAGAATTAGGAATTTATCTGATAGGAGATAATAGTGTTTTCCCTTGGAGATGGAAAATTCGTCCACCCGGTTTCATCAATTTGCAAATTCTTCCCCAACTAGTTAAAAGAATGAAATTGGCTGATATCATGACGATACTAGGTAGTATAGATATCATTATGGGAGAAGTTGATCGTTGAAATGATAATTGATACGACAGAAGTGCAAGTTATCAATTCTTTTTCTTCGGAATCCTTAAAAGAAGTCTATGGACTCATATGGCTGTTTGTCCCCACTTTGACCCTTATATTAGGAATCATAATAGGGGTACTAGTAATTGTGTGGTTAGAAAGAGAAATATCCGCAGCAATACAACAACGTATTGGGCCTGAATATGCTGGTCCATTGGGAATTCTTCAAGCTCTAGCAGATGGAACCAAACTACTTTTTAAAGAGGACCTCTTCCCATCTAGAGGGAATATTCGTTTGTTTAGTGTCGGACCGTCTATAGCAGTCATATCCATTCTACTAAGTTATTTAGTAATTCCCTTTGGGTATCGTCTTGTTTTAGCCGATCTCAGTATAGGTCTTTTTTTATGGATCGCCATTTCAAGTATTGCGCCTATTGGGCTTCTTATGTCAGGATATGGATCGAATAATAAATATTCCTTTTCAGGTGGTCTACGGGCTGCTGCTCAATCTATTAGTTATGAAATACCATTAACTCTATGTGTGTTATCAATATCTCTACGTGCGATTCGTTGGAACATGAACTTTTCCCTCTCTACTTCTGCTAGAAATAAAGGAAAGAGCTTGAATGTATTGAATAGATATCCCCCCTTTTTTTTTTATCATTCGGGTCGATGAGTTAAACCAGATAGTTATATGAGTGAAACAAAACAGCTTAAAAATTCGCAGTAAGAAGACAAAGTCTCATTCCCTATGTACAAGAATAAAGTGGAAGTAAACATAAGCGGTATAAACCGTTTACCCCAAGATTGAGATTCTTTGATTAGTTATCATATCTTGAAGCGGGCGTAAAAAATCAACTGTATGGAGTTTCTACTACTGTCTTGTATGTATTACCATACCAGGGATCAATCAAAAATTAGTGGACGGTTAGAAACACTAAGGTACACAAAAGATTAGTAATGGAGATAATCTTAGGTATCAAAAAAGAGGTATTTCCGCATAAAAAGAATCATAACAAGGGCTTTAAGTTGGTAGAAATGATCAAGCAGTACTCCCCCACGATTCCGATCTAGAGTATGCTCCTATTCACTGATTAAGGAAATGACTATCAAGAACGAATTAATCCTTTATTTATTTTTTTTATGGAACATACAGCATGGATAATACCCTTTCTTCCACTTCCAGTTACTATGTCAATAGGATTTGGACTTCTGCTTGTTCCGACAGCAACAAAAAATATTCGTCGTAAAAGATAAGGGTAAACTAAAGGATGAGATCAATTCGGAAGTGCTTTTGTGTTTAGCAGACAGAATTTCATTGGTCTAATTTGCGGGAAGATGTGACCTATCTTTATTCTTCTACAGAACAAAGATACCAATAATACTAATACATTTATTTTGTAACCATAGAGGAGCCGTATGAAGCTGAGGTCTCATGTACGGTTTTGAAATAGTAATAAAAACACTGATGTTATTATCGACTATAATTATCTAATAGTTTAAGTACAGTTGATATAATCGAGACGCAATCAAAATATGGTTTTTGGGGGTGGAATCTGTGGCGTCAACCTATAGGGTTGATAGTTTTTTTTATTTCTTCTTTAGCAGAATGTGAGAGATTACCCTTTGATTTACCAGAAGCAGAAGAGGAATTAGTAGCAGGTTATCAAACCGAATATTCAGGTATCAAATATGGTTTGTTTTATGTTGCTTCTTACCTAAATCTATTAGTTTCTTCATTATTCGTGACGGTTCTTTACTTAGGTGGGTGGAATTTTTTTATTCCGTACATACCCGTTCCCGAACTTTTCATAAAAAATCAAATGGCTGCAATCTTTAGAATGACAATTAGTATCTTCATTATATTAGTTAAAGCTTATTTGTTTCTGTTCATTTCTATCACAACAAGATGGACTTTACCTAGGATGAGAATGGATCAGCTATTAAATCTTGGATGGAAATTTCTTTTACCTATCTCCCTAGGTAATCTATTTTTGACAACTTCTTTCCAACTTGTTTCACTATAAATAACAAAATAGGATAATAACAAAATAGGATAACGATATTCTATATTCTTAACCTTCCTCAAACAAGAAAAAGAAAGATCAATTTATTCATGGATATCTACAACATGTTCCCTATGGTGATCGGGTTCATAAATTACAGTCAACAAACAATACGAGCTGCAAGGTACATTGGTCAAAGTTTTATAATTACCTTATCCCACACAAATCGTTTACCTGTAACTATTCAATATCCTTATGAAAAATCGATTACATCAGAGCGTTTCCGTGGTCGAATTCACTTTGAATTTGATAAATGTATTGCTTGTGAAGTATGTGTTCGTGTATGCCCCATAGATTTACCTGTTGTAGATTGGAGATTAGAAAGAAATAATAAAAAAAAAAATTGCTTAATTACAGTATTGATTTTGGGTTCTGTATATTTTGTGGGAACTGTGTCGAGTATTGTCCAACAAACTGTTTATCAATGACGGAAGAATATGAACTTTCTACTTATGATCGTCACGAGTTTAATTATAACCAAATTGCTTTAGGACGCTTACCTATGTCAGTAATTGGAGATTACACAATTCAAACAGTTCTAAATTCAACTCAAATCAAAATAGACAAGAATAAATCGCTTGATTCGAGAACGATTACTAATTACTAAGATTTTATTTAATATAATATATTGGTTAATAACTAGAAATAATAACTATTACTAGTTATTGTTATATTGTAATATTGTTGAATATTTTGTTTGATTAAAGTTAAGATCAAAATGGATTTTCATGATGATTTCGAAATATACAATTGAAACTACTCTTTATTTCGGATAAAAATAAGATTGGTCCAATAAGTTTATCTATATTAATTCCTAGTACTTAATTTAATTAGAAACATATCATATACAAGAAAAAAATAGAGGAACTTTTTTCCTGGACCATTCGGTAAGGTCATGAAATTTTTCGACTTATTTATCTCTTATTTTATACATAATGGATTTACTTGGACCAATACATGATATTCTTGTAATATTTCTGGGATCAGTTCTCATACTAGGAGGTTTGGGAGTAGTATTACTTCCCAATCCTGTTTTTTCTGGCTTTTCACTTGGAAGTATTCTTTTTTGTATATCTTTATTGTATATTCTATCAAACTCGTCTTTTGTAGCTGCTGCGCAGCTCCTTATTTATGTGGGAGCCATAAATATCTTAATCCTATTTGCTGTAATGTTCATGAATGGTTCAGAAGATTCGGGTTTTTGGACCATCGGGGATGGGATCACTTTGCTGGTTTGTACAAGTATTTTTTTTTCACTAATTACTATTATCTCAGATACATCATGGTACGGAATTATTTGGACTACAAGATCAAACCAAATTTTAGAACAGGACCTAATAAATAATGTTCAACAAATTGGGATTCATTTATCAATGAATTTTTATCTTCCCTTTGAACTAATTTCGATAATTCTTTTAATTTCCTTAATAGGTGCAATTACTATGGCTCGTCAATAATAAATACGCGCAAAAGTTTTTCTATTGCAATACCTTCTTTTTTTTATTGTTCTAGTCAAGTGAATCTGTTGAATTGTTGTTCATATTGAAATTGGATGAGGAATTAATCAATGATGTTCGAGCATGTACTTTTTTTGAGTGTATATTTATTTTCTATTGGTATCCATGGATTGATCACAAGTCGAAACATGGTTAGAGCACTTATGTGTCTTGAGCTTATACTAAATTCGGTTAATATGAATTTGGTAACATTTTCTGATTTATTTGATAGTCGCCAATTAAAAGGAGACGTTTTCTCAATCTTTGTTATAGCTATTGCAGCCGGCGAAGCAACTATTGGACTAGCTATTGTTTCGTCGATCCATCGTAACAGAAAATCAATTCGTATCAATCAATCGAATTTGTTGAATAATTAATAATTAGTGGCAATATATAGATATATTATCTAACATAGAGATCTAACATAGAAATAAATATAAAAAAAAAGACATATCATATTATATATATAATTCTTATTTTTCATATTATAGATAATATTATGGATAATCCTTTATTATAATGAATATATTCAGATTTATTTTGATTTGATCATATTTAATATGATTGACTTCGCATGTGCTATGACCATGTTTGTGGAAACAGAAGTCAGAGTTTCTTGGCCCTTTCTTTTCTTATGAACTGATTTAGAAATATTAATCCATCTTTACATGGATTAACTTTACATGGATTAATAAAATTGGATAAACCACCGATTCGTCTGGTGTATATAATATAATATAAACATATAATAGAAATATATATATGAGAAATATATATATAGAAATATATATATGAGAAATATATATAGAAATATATATATATATATATAGGATAAAAATCCTATATGTATAGATTTTACCAGATTGCAAATTTTTTATGTTCAAAAAAACTGGAATTTATAGATCCAATGTCACATTCAGTAAAAATTTATGATACATGTATAGGGTGTACTCAATGTGTACGAGCTTGCCCCACAGATGTATTGGAAATGATACCGTGGGATGGATGTAAAGCTAAGCAAATTGCTTCCGCACCAAGAACCGAGGACTGTGTAGGTTGTAAGAGATGTGAATCCGCCTGCCCAACAGATTTTTTGAGTGTACGTGTTTATTTATGGCATGAAACAACTCGCAGCATGGGTCTATCTTATTGATAGATTACAAAAAATTCCACTTGAATCATTTGATTCCTTTGATTCCTTTTTACCGACAAAAACCCGTGCTCAATAAAATATATTATTCCGAGCACGGGTTTTCTGGTTAAACAAAGCATATCTTGTCTTTATCACGAGTTATTTTCCTTGGTTAACAATAATTGTTGTTTTACCGATATTCGCGGGTTCTTCCATTTTTTTTCTCCCTTATAAGGGAAATAAGGTGTTTCGATGGTATACAATATGCATATGTTTACTAGAACTCCTCCTAATAACCTATGTTTTCTGTTATTATTTCCAATTGGACGATCCATTAATCCAATTGGAGGAGGATTCAAAATGTATAAATATTTTTTATTTTCACTGGAGACTAGGAATTGACGAACTTTCCATAGGACCCATTTTACTAACAGGATTCATTACTACTTTGGCTACTTTATCGGCTTGGCCAGTTACTCGAAATTCACGATTATTCTATTTACTGATGTTAGTAATGTACAGCGGTCAAATAGGATTATTTTATTCTCGAGACCTTTTACTTTTTTTCATCATGTGGGAGTTAGAATTAATTCCTGTTTACTTACTTTTATCCATGTGGGGGGGAAAGAAACGTTTGTATTCGGCTACAAAGTTTATTTTGTACACTGCAGGAGGTTCCATTTTTATCTTAATAGGAGTTCTAAGTATGGGTTTATATGGTTCGAATGAACCGACGTTAGATTTTGAAAGATTATCTAATCAATCATATCCTGTGGCATTGGAAATAATATTATATTTTGGTTTCTTTATTGCTTATGCTGTTAAATCGCCGATTATACCCCTGCATACATGGTTACCGGATACCCATGGGGAAGCACATTACAGTACATGTATGCTTCTAGCTGGAATCTTATTAAAAATGGGAGCGTATGGATTGATTCGAATTAATATGGAATTATTACCCCACGCTCATTCCATATTTTCTCCCTGGTTGATGATAGTTGGAACGATCCAAATAATCTATGCAGCTTCAACTTCTCTAGGTCAACGCAATTTAAAAAAGAGAATAGCCAACTCTTCCGTATCTCACATGGGTTTCATAATTCTCGGAATTGGCTCTATAACCGAGATGGGACTTAACGGGGCTATTTTACAAATACTCTCTCATGGATTTATTGGTGCTGCACTTTTTTTCTTGTCGGGAACAACTTGTGATAGAATACGTCTTGTTTATCTAGACGAAATGGGTGGGATATCTCTCCCAATGCCAAAAATATTTACTATGTTTAGTAGTTTCTCGATGGCTTCTGTTGCATTGCCGGGAATGAGTGGTTTTATTGCTGAATTAGTAATTTTTTTTGGAATAATTACTAGCCAAAAATTTTTTTTAATGTCAAAAATACTAATTACTTTTATAATGGCAATTGGAATGATATTAACTCCTATTTATTTATTGTCTACGTCACGTCAGATGTTCTATGGGTACAAGCTATTTAATGTCCTAAACCCCTTTTTGGGGGATTCCGGACCACGAGAACTTTTTGTTTCGATCTGTCTCTTTCTACCCGTAATGGGAATTGGTATTTATCCGGATTGCGTTTTCTCACTATCAGTTGATAAAATAGAAGGTATTTTATCTAATTATTTTCATAGATAGTTTGCATTAATGAAAGAGAATGAAAGAGAAAGTCTTATAATTCTGTGATTTTATTTTTTTCCTGCAATGCAATGGGAAAAAAAAGTGAATTAGAATTGTAATGGGATACATATCGAGTTTTGGTGTTACACATCTCGTTTTTCCCACACCCCCCTCCTGGGGGTACCCCCAAAACTCGCACAAACATTCATTATATATGTGGGACGATATCTTTATGTATGTATTTCTTTGTATTCTTTCTGTAATTAATTCAATTAGATGTTAATGTGAATGAACCATAGCTATGTAGACCTATCCCTAATAGATTGATCCCAAAATAGCATATCCAAATAATAAGAAATCCTATAGAAGCTACAAGTGCCGGATTCGTACCTTGAAAATTTTTATTTATTCTAGTATGCAAATAAATCGCGAATATGGCCCAAGTAATAAATGCCCAAGTTTCCTTGGGGTCCCAATTCCAATAAGATCCCCACGCCTCATTAGCCCAGACTGCCCCAGAAAGTATTCCTATGGTTAAAAAGATGAACCCTAAATTAATGATACGATAAGTCCAATAATCCAAACGCTGAGTCAATTGATATTTGTAATAATTTCGAAATAAAGGAAAAGAAGTGTTTTTAAAAACACTTCTTTTTTTATTCAGATATTCGATCTGGCGAAAACTATCGATGTTTTTTCGAAATGTAATGACTAAAAGAGCGACTGATAATAATGATCCACATAAGAGAATTGCATAGCTCAATAACATCATACTTACGTGCATCATTAACCATTGAGATTTTAGAGCGGGTACTAATATTGCGGATTGACGCATTTCAATCGAAAGACTCGACATGGTGAATCCTTGAGTAAAAATGACACTTGGTACAGTTATTGAGCTTAAATCATTTTTTTGATTCCTAAAATAGGGAATCAAAAAAATTATGGAGAAACTCCATGAAAGGAAGATTAATGACTCGTATAAGTTACTTAATGGGAAATGCCCCGAATAAATCCAACGAGTAATTAATAATCCTGTTGTAGAAAAAAAAGTAGCTATTATCCCCTTTTCTGACGAAGCGTGTAATCCTGTAATATTGTGAATTAATAAGGTTATCAAATGAATCGTAATCACGATTGAAATGATTGAAAAAGAGATATGAGTTAATATATATTCTAAAGTCACAAATATCATAACATAAAAAAGGTGCCATTGAGAAATGGAAATCGGGAATTTAATACATTATAGATAGAGTGTATCTATTCTGTCTTTTTTTATGAGATGCCGCCACTCGGACTCGAACCGAGATGCTCTAGCACTGCTTCCTAAGAGCAGCGTGTCTACCGATTTCACCATGGCGGCTTACTTCAAGTAATAATAGTCTATTCATGTTGAATCGTCGAGATTCGACGATTCAATATAATTTACTAAACATTAGAATCAATGAATAAATACTCGTATAAATTACTCTTGAATGTTCAATCAATAATCCTTAGTTAGATAGTATTGTCATAAGGTTCAGTTTTACCAATCAACTTTAGAAAATAAGTATTTTCATAACAGTTAAAACTGGATAGTTTTGTTCTCATATGAGATATAGAATTCTCTATTTTTCTATCTTTTTTGATGATTTTTTTTATTTCATTTTATGGATTCATAAAAAATGCATTTTAGCAAGTACCAAAATCAACTAACTAGTATCCCATATGTATAAAAATGGAATACCTAATCAAGAAATTTTTCTAAAAATTTTGATAACTTATACCTTAGTTTGTGTCATTAAGAATTAATATTCCTTCTTGTGCAAATAATTTACAATTTATTGTTACATATTTACTGAATCAATTCGGTTTTTGGGCTAGGTATATAACAAAAGAATTTCAATCTATATCACAATTGTACTTTTCACAACGGAAAAATCGAATAAATTGTGAAAAATACAATTGATAGGAAAAAACAAGCATCTCATGAGTTAATTAACTATACTGTTAATGAAATGAAAACAAAAAATAATACTTAGAACCCAATAGACAGAAGAATTAGTATTCTTTATACTACAATAGTAAATTCTAACTAATATTGAGGAGTTCAGTACATTAGTTAATGTGATTCATTTATCTTAAAAATTTGGAATGCCCGGTAGAAATCGATTTAGCCAAGGAAAAAGCTTTTCCTGCAGCTAAAGACCCCCCATTTTTTTTCCAAATATTTCGACGAATACGTTTTTTTGATATAGAAGTGCGTTTTTTTGGAACCGCCATTTAACAAAACTTACTAATTTTTATTGTTCCATGTGAAAAACATGTATTGTTCAAAATAGATCATTCTTTTTATCCAGATTTATTGACTTATGGTATTGCGCAACTAATAGTTTGAGTTTTTTTATTATTTCATAATGTAATTATTTCATAATATATATATATGTAATGTAACAATAATAAATCATGGAAATGATATAAATTGAATTGATATATAATGAATATACGCGCGTATCACATAACATATGTATTAACGTATTAACTTAGGATTTCCAATAAACATAAGTTTTACTTATAAAAAAAAAATTGAATTAATCAATTCTAGAATGAGTTACATTTCAAATAAATTAACTAGAATAGCTAGGTCTTTTTTTTAGTAAGTAGATTTATTAATGAGGAATACAATTCCTATTTGAATCAAATACTATTTTGGTCTAACTTTATAATTATTATTTACTATATAATTATATAATAGGATTATTATATATATATCGCTAAAATATAACAAAGAGTATTAAACTGGGTAGTAACAAATTCTTAATTATTTGATCATTTGGCTAACCAATTGTAATTTTTTGACTATTTCCAATATTAAAGGCATAAAAAATAAAAATATTAAAAGAAATTCAAAAATAAAAAAATCAATAAAAATATTGATACATAAGATAAATACAAGAATAAATAAGACGATATTCGTCCACCTCCTATATATTTGATTCCTTCCCCTATAAAGAAACTTGTAACACCAATTCTGTTTGTAATTCCATCAATTATGCGTCTATCAAAAAACAGAGTTAATTTTGCAGCTCCTCTTATACCTAGGGTTAAGACCCTAGTATAACAAATATCTATGTAACCATGATTATATGACCAATTGTATATCACATTCTTTATTTCATCCAAGAGAATTCTTTTTGGTTTAGGTACTTTTTTTACAAATGAATTGATTAAGTTCAAATTTTGGAAAGATGAATAAATAGACCCATAGAAAATAGAGGCTATGAATAGTCCGAAAAGAGCTATACTTACTGAAATAATTGCATTCGTCAAAGATTCATACCAATCCACGGAATTATTCACATTTGAGTGGAAAGGATTTGTCGATGTAGTTAACCATTTCGATAATATATCCAAATTTATTATCCCTTGATCCAAATTAATTCCTATTAATCCAATTAACAAGGTAAATAGTACCAATATAAGCAGAGGAAATAACACAGTATTGTCCGATTCATGAGGATACATATAAGTGTATTTATTTCGAAAGTAAGTAGGAAAGTATCGTATTCGATTTATTACATTATCATATATTTGATATGTATACTTTGAAAAAAGGAATACCTTATTATTCATTTGTGATAAAAGTAAATGTTGATTGTCTCTTTGGCATACTTCTTTTCCCCATAGAGATATTGAACAAAACGAGCTATTTTTAGTGCTACTATAATTTTGAAAATGAACACGCAAACACCCATTGAAAGTAAGTAAATACACCCGAAACATATAAAATGCAGTTAATCCTGCTGTGAAATAAGCTATTATTGCCAAAATTGGCGAATACAACCAACTATCAATAAGAATTTCTTCTTTAGACCAAAAACAAGCAAGAGGTGGAATACCACAAAGGGAAAGTGTACCTAATAAAAACGTAGTTCTTGTAATTGGAACATATTTGTTTAAACCACCCATAAGAACCATATTCTGACTTTTATCTGGTGAATATCCAACAATGGGTTCCATTGAATGGATAATAGATCCGGATCCCAAAAACAATAGAGCTTTAGAATAGGCATGAGTAATTAAATGGAATAAAGCAGCTCGATAAGAACCTATACCTAGGGCTAACATAATATAACCCAATTGAGACATTGTCGAATAGGCTAAACTTCGTTTAATGTCTCCTTGAGCAAGAGCCAAAGTAGCTCCTAATAGTAGTGTCACTATACCTATTAAAGAAATGAGATTCATTACGTAAGGTATGACTATGAAAAGAGGGAAAAGTCGGGCTACAAGAAAAATTCCTGCAGCTACCATAGTAGCGGCATGAATAAGAGCCGAAATGGGAGTAGGGCCCTCCATGGCATCTGGTAACCATACGTGAAGAGGAAATTGTGCAGATTTAGCAACTGCACCCAGAAATAATAAAGAGGTACACAGAATAGCAAATAAAAAATGGACCTCATTATAATTATAATAGATTAAGTTATTAACTATTTCGAACAAATCCCGAAATTCTAAACTACCAGTTGTCCAATAAAGACCTAAGATTCCTAAGAATAAACCAAAATCCCCTACACGATTAATTACAAAAGCTTTTTGACAAGCACTTCCTGCAAGAGGTCGTGTGGACCAAAAACCTATTAATAAATAGGAACACATTCCCACCAGTTCCCAAAAAATATGAATTTGTATCAAATTAGAACTAGTAACTAATCCTAACATGGAAGTATTGAAAAAACTCATATAAGCAAAGAATCTCAAATATCCCTGATCATAAAACATATAATTATCACTATACATAAGAACCATAATACCAATAGTAGTAATTAGTATTGACATAATAGAAGAAAGTGGATCAATCAAATATCCGAATTCTAAGGAAAAATCAATATTTATGGTCCAAGACCATAAATATTGATAGATAAAACTTCCGTTTATTTGTTTAATAGCTAGATTGTATGAAAATCCCATAACTATACTTAGTAGTAAAACATTAGCAAAAGCCCATATACGACGAATATTTTTTGTTGCTGTCGGAACAAGCAGAAGTCCAAATCCTATTGACATAGTAACTGGAAGTGGAAGAAAGGGTATTATCCATGCTGTATGTTCCATAAAAAAAATAAATAAAGGATTAATTCGTTCTTGATAGTCATTTCCTTAATCAGTGAATAGGAGCATACTCTAGATCGGAATCGTGGGGGAGTACTGCTTGATCATTTCTACCAACTTAAAGCCCTTGTTATGATTCTTTTTATGCGGAAATACCTCTTTTTTGATACCTAAGATTATCTCCATTACTAATCTTTTGTGTACCTTAGTGTTTCTAACCGTCCACTAATTTTTGATTGATCCCTGGTATGGTAATACATACAAGACAGTAGTAGAAACTCCATACAGTTGATTTTTTACGCCCGCTTCAAGATATGATAACTAATCAAAGAATCTCAATCTTGGGGTAAACGGTTTATACCGCTTATGTTTACTTCCACTTTATTCTTGTACATAGGGAATGAGACTTTGTCTTCTTACTGCGAATTTTTAAGCTGTTTTGTTTCACTCATATAACTATCTGGTTTAACTCATCGACCCGAATGATAAAAAAAAAAGGGGGGATATCTATTCAATACATTCAAGCTCTTTCCTTTATTTCTAGCAGAAGTAGAGAGGGAAAAGTTCATGTTCCAACGAATCGCACGTAGAGATATTGATAACACACATAGAGTTAATGGTATTTCATAACTAATAGATTGAGCAGCAGCCCGTAGACCACCTGAAAAGGAATATTTATTATTCGATCCATATCCTGACATAAGAAGCCCAATAGGCGCAATACTTGAAATGGCGATCCATAAAAAAAGACCTATACTGAGATCGGCTAAAACAAGACGATACCCAAAGGGAATTACTAAATAACTTAGTAGAATGGATATGACTGCTATAGACGGTCCGACACTAAACAAACGAATATTCCCTCTAGATGGGAAGAGGTCCTCTTTAAAAAGTAGTTTGGTTCCATCTGCTAGAGCTTGAAGAATTCCCAATGGACCAGCATATTCAGGCCCAATACGTTGTTGTATTGCTGCGGATATTTCTCTTTCTAACCACACAATTACTAGTACCCCTATTATGATTCCTAATATAAGGGTCAAAGTGGGGACAAACAGCCATATGAGTCCATAGACTTCTTTTAAGGATTCCGAAGAAAAAGAATTGATAACTTGCACTTCTGTCGTATCAATTATCATTTCAACGATCAACTTCTCCCATAATGATATCTATACTACCTAGTATCGTCATGATATCAGCCAATTTCATTCTTTTAACTAGTTGGGGAAGAATTTGCAAATTGATGAAACCGGGTGGACGAATTTTCCATCTCCAAGGGAAAACACTATTATCTCCTATCAGATAAATTCCTAATTCTCCTTTTGGGGCTTCTACTCTCATATAAAGTTCTTGTTTCGACAATTCAAAATTGGGTGAAGGTTTTTTACTAATGAATCTATATTCAAAATCATTCCATTCAGAATTTTTTGCTCTATCAAAGCGTCGGACTTCCAAATTCTCATAGGGCCCCCCGGGAATCCCTTCTATAGCCTGTTGAATAATTTTTATGGATTCCGTCATTTCACCTATTCGTACTAAATAACGAGCTAATGAATCTCCTTCTTTTTGCCATTGGACTTTCCAATCGAATTCATTGTAACACTCATAATGATCAACTTTACGAAGATCCCATGGGATTCCAGAAGCTCGTAACATTGGTCCTGATAAGCCCCAATTTATTGCTTCCTCCCCGCCAATAATGCCCACTCCTTCAACTCGTTCCAAAAAAATGGGATTCCGCGTAATAAGTTTTTCATATTCAGCAACTCCTGTTAAAAAATAATCGCAGAAATCCAAACATTTATCTATCCAGCCATGAGGTAGATCGGCAGCTACTCCTCCGATACGGAAATAATTATGCATCATTCGCATACCCGTAGCAGCTTCGAATAAATCATATAGCAATTCCCTCTCTCTGAAAATATAGAAAAAAGGAGTCTGTGCACCGATATCCGCCATAAAAGGTCCAAGCCATAACAAATGAGAAGCTATACGACTCAGCTCTAGCATAATTACTCTTATATAGCTCGCTCTTTGAGGTACTTGAACATTTCCCAACTGTTCTGGTGCATTTACCGTTATTGCCTCTGTGAACATAGTAGCTAAATAATCCCAACGTGTTACATAAGGCAGATATTGTATAATTGTTCGGTTTTCCGCTATTTTTTCCATTCCTCTGTGTAAATAGCCCAATATGGGTTCACAGTCAATAACATCTTCACCGTCGAGAGTAACGATCAGTCGAAGAACACCATGCATTGATGGGTGGTGAGGACCCATATTGATTATCATGAGACCCTTTCTTGTATCCGGTACAGTCATATCTTTTCTTCCCCGATTCATTATTTCCTGAATTTCTCAAAACGAGGTTCATTAAAATGCAAAATCTAATAACTAATAAAAAAAATTCAAACGAATCTTGAAATTAATGAGTTTTAGGCTCCCGAATATCCAACTGACCAATTAATCTCTTATAACGTACTCTATTTTTCTTTGACAAATAAGTCAGCAGTCGTTGACGTTTTCCCAGAATTTTTCGTAGACCTCTTTGCGATAAAAAATCTTTTTTGTGCAATTCCAAATGTGAAGTAAGTCTCCGTATCTTATTGGTGAAACTGAATACTTGAAATTCAACAGATCCCTTGTTTTCTTCTTTTTCTTCTTGTGAAATAACTGAGATGAATGAATTTTTGATCATAAAAAAATTTTTTTCTCTTTTTCTTTCTTTTTCATGGATTTTACCGATCGGTAAAAATAATAATTATTATGCCAGTCATTTTAATCTGGTAGAGAAAAAAATTTGGATTTATTCATATACTACTTTTTGACTTTATCCAAATCGAATTGAAAATTGGATTTAGATAGAAAAGGATGTTTCTGCATTCACGAAAGAGAATGATTTCTTTGTATCTAAAAAGATTCTGCAAATTTCTTCCTAGATCCAGTTGAATGGATACGCTATTAAATCAGTATCATGTACTAGAATGTAACACAATATATGCGTACATCTTTTTTTTTGGCTTTTATCTATATGGATAGGTAGGAAATATATCATTAGATAATTCTGAATCGCGGATACATATGTATCCTTGACATACTGAATCGACTGCCATTATTGGTATCAAACCAATAACGATTCATACAAGCTAAATCTTCTAATCGGTAATTGGGCCAAAGAAACAATTTGAATTTAGTGAATTTATTTGCATCTGTATTAAGATGCTCATTCCAAAATTGTCTGTAGTTTTTTATGTTGTTTTCATTGCAAAATACTGGATTTCTATCCACGACATTCCAATTCCAGGAATTGAAACAAATTCGAATTCTCAATTCTCTACGACGTCTAGGAGATAGAATATTTTCGGGAACAAGAAAATCATAATGATTTTTGTCTCCATTCACAAGCATATTGTTATATCGTCCAATGGATCTATCGAAACTTTTCTTATCAACATATCTTTTTTTTATGTATTTTCCATTAGTTTGGTTCTTATCGATCAATGAAATACCTATGGTTTGATATATAATCAATTTTACACCCCTTTTTATAGATAGACGAATTGGTTCGACAATCAATATTCCTTTTTTTATCAGTTCTGTAAGAGCTAGATCCTTTTGAATCAGCATTACATCCAGACACATCTCTCCTCTTTGAATCGAGGATATAGCAATTTCCTTTGTATTTATCAGTCGAAGTAGGAGACAATATACCTTGATATTATCGATCATTCTTTGATTCAAGGAGTCATCCCATCTTAATTGAAAAAGGAAATATTTTTTCAAGAAAAAATCTAGTTCTTTGTTGTTTTTGGATTGTTTTTTCTTTCTACGTTTTTTAATTTCTGATTTCGTGTAATTTTCTTCAACATCTTTTTTTTTGTTTTGTTTTCGTAGATCTGATCTAAGATCTCCTTGGCCTTGTTGTTCGTTTTTTTCTTGGTTGGAATTTTCGAATTCAAGATATTCTTTTTGATTAGATGATATATGAGGATTCTTTTTTTGATCTAAGTTGATGTTTTTAGATTGACTAATATTTTCATAGAAATGCAAATTCAAAAGAAGTAATTGAATTGGTATGATCCGTGGTTTAATCTTATATGCATTAAAAAGTAGCCCAAATTCTGGGAAGAACCAAGGTTCTGGATTTGATATGGTACGATATAACCTTTCTTGATTCATTCCCATCCAATCAAAAAGTTTTTTTTTTTCCATTTTAGGATAATTATTAGTTTCATTCTTAGTATTTTTATTAATCTTGGTGTCGATATGCGCATTGGTCCAGGTCTCAATATCAATATTTTTTCTAATAGAAAAATGAAGAATTCTACAATCCAAATATTTTCTATCAATATTTTGATCCATATCAATAATATATCCTTCCTCTAGGTAATCACTAATAACTATACTTACCAATATATAAAATGATTCAGGTTTCATTGTATTGAAATTATATGGAATTTCTGGGTCCCTATTTACTTGTAATGTTGATCCATAAATATATGAGTCCTCCCTATTCCCATAATTCATATATTCATGTGATAAAAGATCATATCCGTAGTGTTTTTTTAATTTTTCTTTTTGACTCGTCAATGAATCCACTGCATAATAATTTTGTTTCATGTAATGAATTAATTGGTCTTTTTCTTTTTTATATGAATCCAATTTTATTGAGTCTTTATTTTGAATCATATGACGTTTATTGACTTTATTTCGCCATTTTTGCGGTACTAATCGAGACCATTTGGTCTGAGATAAATTGTATTGATAATGACCCTTTAACCAGTTTTTCCATTCATTCATTCCAGACTTAGGAATTTTCTTGTACCTTGATTTGGCATCAAATATTCCTCGTGCCATACAATAATCCTTAATTGTATCCCCAAGAAATGGATAGGTCCCGTCATATTGAAGTACAGATCTCAAGTGATACTTGTTAAGTAATTGGGTTTGTGATAATATATGAAATACATATGCTTGAGACAAGGAGGATAGGTTGTAATAAATATTTGAGTTATTATTACTAATTTTAGTAATAAGAATATTAGTATTAGAAAACGACTTTTTTATAGTCGAAATAAAGTTCATTGTATTTAGATTTGTTTCATCCTTGTAAATGGTAGATTTTTTGATAATTTTTTTTTTTGATTCAAAGAAAAGTTGTACATTGATCCTGAAAATAGTAATGGTACATAGCAAGATATTTATGTATATTTTTTCAATGAAAGATTTCATAAAATAATGTGATTTACGTATTAATCGGATATATTGTCTTTTGAGTATCTGCCAAATATCTTTACGCGATTCCAATCTTTTATCATCACAAATTCGAATTCTTTTTTTATTGTCTTTTGTGATTTGTTCTATTTGATTCCTCGTTGTGAGTGTCCTATCAGCAAGATCTTTCATTTTTTTTTCTATGAGTGAATAATTTGTCCAACTCATAGATCGAATTTGAATGGTCGATTCGCGAGTAATCTTATTACTAGTTTTGTAATCTTTTCTCTTTTCATTCGGTTCATATACTTTCACTTTACTCAATTCAAATAAGAAAATTGGGTTTACTTTTTCAAATTCTTTCATTATTCGTTTTATAATTAGAACTATTTTGATGATCCATCCTGTTTTTTCTTTCCTAACTTTCAGAAACCATTTTTTTCTTTCTTTGAAAACTTTTAAAACTCGAAAAAATTTATTTTTTACTTTTCGAATTTTTTTTTCGAGTTCTTTATAAATGGGTTCAAAAAAAGAAGGTCGTTTTCGGGGAGAACCGAAGGGAAGCTCCGCTTCCATTCCCCAGATTGTTAAAAAACAAAAATTGTCTTTTTTTCCTTTTTTTTTCATTAGATTCCTATCATGAGATCGTACCTTAGACTTTCGCCAGGGTTTCAGACAGAAAGGAAATAGAATCTTTATCTGAATACCGTCTGTTAACCAATCCTTGGGAAATTCTGTTTCTGATAATTGAACACCATTATAGGTGCATTTAACATGCATTTCTCTATTCCATTCTTTCAAATCCTCGTACCACTCGGGGAATTGGAATAATAATATACGGCCAATATTTTTAGCTATTATCAATGAAGGCAATATAATGTATTTTCTAAGAAAAGATTGGGTTATTAACATCGAACCTCTTATTGATTGAGCAAATATAATGGTATCCCAAGTTTCGGATATTGCTATCCGTATCCGTTCATTTTCCTCTTTCTTTTCCTCGTATTTTTTCGCCTTTTCTTTTGTCTCTTCCTCTTCACATTCGGAAATTTTCAATTCTGGTTCTCTTCTCAACCAATTCCTAAAAATGAGATTTCTCATTTCAGATATATCAAAAGAAGAGAAAAAAAATGTTTTGTCTATTCGATCCAAAAAAAGTGGGGAATGCACATTTGCTTGAAACATTTCCCAAGTAACTGTTTTACGTCTTTGAGCACGCATGGATCCTTTGATTATATCCCGACGAAAATCCGATTGTTGTGAGTAACGTATCAAAGCTATTTCTTCCACTTCATCACTATTACTAAGAGTATTATTAGTAGTAGAATTGGTATTCTGATCGTTATCAGTATAAATTACCACGCGTTTGGCTTTTCTTGAACGAATCCCGGGATCTTCCGTCGATTCTTCTTCGGTTTCTTCTTTCTCTTCTTCTAAACCATCGGTCAATTTATATGACCATCGAGGAACCTTTTTACAAATTTCTTCTATTCCAATAGATTTTGTTGTTTGATCATTTAGATCAGTTTGAATTCCATCAATTACAAATTGTAAAGATTTTGCTTGACTTTCTGAATCAATTGTTTTTTGTTCTGCTAATAAAGACAATAAAGAAAATTTTTTCAAATTCAAACTGTGTGCGGACTCAAAAGAAAATTTACCTATTGAGGGTAAGGATCGGGAATCATTATAATTATAAAGTACATCATGAATCTTATTTATCCAAAACGTTTCTATGGAATCTTCTGTAGAAATAATGAAATCATTCATGATTGCATGTGAATATAATTTTTTTATTGTTCCGCGATATGGTCCATTCAAAAGAGGATCATATGTTTTGTGCAAGCATCTTTGTTCATTTTCATCATTGTACAATCTGGTCCTTTTTTCGAGCATATCTATAACAAGAGATCTCTTTTCTTTTTCTAGAACTTTTATTCGACTTAGTAATTCATTACTCAAGTTGTACTTTTTTTGTTCATTGGTATAAACCCAATAATTATACAGGTCTTCATGGGATAGTTTTTCTGTCGTGTACAAAAAAATTTTCCGTTCTATCATTTCCGAAAAAGTCGATAAACTGGGCGGGTATGTAAAAGATATTATTTTTTTTCCATCACTTGGACATGTATAAAAAAAATATTGTGAGATTTCATTTCGTACAGCATTTTCAAATCGATCATTTTTTATATATCGCAATGGACGATTCCATCGTTTATAATCGAAAAGAAAATTCACAAGAGGTTTTTTATATATTAAATAAGTCTTTTCTTTTTTATCTTCGTTAAGTCTTCCTAATTGCCAATTATCTTGATGGGTATCAAGATAAGAATCTTCGTAAACCGGGCTATCCTTATAGCATGTCTCTTTAAAGTGAAAGTCGAATTCATCCTTTGTTTTTTCCTTTCCATTTGCTTGGATCTCTTCCCTTTCATCTATTTTGTCCGGATCCTCCTTTTCTTCCGAACAAAGGGAAGGGTCTTCTTCGGTGGATCCCTCTTGTTCCTGTTTAGTCTCCCTCGTTTCGGAAGTTGTTTCTACATCGCTTTCTTCCTCACTTTCTCCCCCTTCTTCCGTTTCTGAGGTTTCTTTCAGTTTCTTAGTGACAATAGGCGACGGCATTCTGCCTAAATAGTAGACACAGGTGATAAATAAGAGAATACTAAAGATTCGAGCCATAGAATTTCTCAATTCTGACACAAGGTACTTATTAGATCGAATAGAATGATTTTGCCGTATCCAGAATAATACCAATCCAACCCATTTCATGAATAAAATGTGACCAATTAACCAACCAACAAAACTACTTGTTACAAATAACATCTTGTTGTTGCATCGAAACATATAAATGTTGACTAATCTGGCTAACGTTGAACTTGGTAAAATGAAATGGTTGAATAATTGAAAAAGGAGATTATTTAGGAATACACATTGAATGCTGAGATTACGCATTGAATTTCTGGTAGTAGATCCATAATCAAAAAAGTTTTTTTGA